ACAACCAGGAGGTTTGCTTAGAAGCAGCAATCCTTTAAAGAGTGCGTAATAGCTCACTGGTCGAGTAATCCTGCGCCGAAAATGAACGGGACTAAGTAATTTGCCGAAGCTGTGAGATATTAAAAATAATAATAAATAATTATATCGGTAGGGGAGCGTTCTGTTATAGATTGAAGCGTTAGCGTAAGCGGGCGTGGACGAAGCAGAAGTGAGAATGTCGGCTTGAGTAGCGAAAACATGGGTGAGAATCCGATGCCCTGAAAACCTAAGGTTTCCTCCGGAAGGCTCGTCCGCGGGGGGTAAGTCAGGACCTAAGGCGAGGCTGAAAAGCGTAGTCGATGGACAATAGGTTAATATTCCTATACTATTCTTTATTGACAACGAGGGACGAAGACAGCTAGACTAGCCAAATATTGGTTATTGGTTTAAGTGTACGAGGTGTTGAGAAGTAGAGAAAATACTTTGAGCTAAGTCATGAATACGGAATAACGTGCGCGTTATATGAAGTAGTTGATGTTATACTTCCAAGAAAAGCTTGCACTGTCATAAATAAAGAATACCTGTACTCTAAACCGACACAGGTGGGTTGGTAGAGTATACCAAAGGGCGCGAGATAACTCTCTCTAAGGAACTCGGCAAAATAACCCTGTAACTTCGGGAGAAGGGGTACCTATTAGGTTGCAATAACAAGGTCCAAGCGACTGTTTACCAAAAACACAGGTCTCCGCTAAGTTGTAAGACAACGTATGGGGGCTGACGCCTGCCCAGTGCCGGAAGGTTAAAGAAGTTGGTTAGTTTTTTACGACGCTGATAACTGAAGCCCCGGTGAACGGCGGCCGTAACTATAACGGTCCTAAGGTAGCGAAATTCCTTGTCGGGTAAGTTCCGACCCGCACGAAAGGCGTAACGATTTGGACACTGTCTCAGAGAGAGACTCGGTGAAATAGACTTGTCTGTGAAGATGCGGACTACCTGCACCAGGACAGAAAGACCCTATGAAGCTTTACTGTAACTTGAAATTGGTTTCGGGTTTTATTTGCGCAGCATAGGTGGGAGGCTTTGACGTTATTCTTACGGGAGTAATTGAGCCATCAGTGAGATACCACTCTCATAAAACTAGAATTCTAACCCTGTATCGTTAGCCGGTCAGGGGACAGTTTCAGGCGGGCAGTTTGACTGGGGCGGTCGCCTCCCAAAAGGTAACGGAGGCGTACAAAGGTTTCCTCAGATCGGTCAGAAATCGATCGAAGAGTGTAAAGGCATAAGGAAGCTTGACTGTGAGACCTACAAGTCGAACAGAGACGAAAGTCGGTCTTAGTGATCTGGCGATATTGAGTGGAAAAGTCGTCACTCAACGGATAAAAGTTACTCTAGGGATAACAGGCTGATCTCCCCCAAGAGTTCACATCGACGGGGAGGTTTGGCACCTCGATGTCGGCTCATCGCATCCTGGGGCGGTAGTACGTCCCAAGGGTTGGGCTGTTCGCCCATGAAAGCGGTACGTGAGCTGGGTTCAGAACGTCGTGAGACAGTTCGGTCCATATCCGGTGTAGGCGTTAGAGTATTGAGAGGATTCTTCTTTAGTACGAGAGGACCGAGAAGAACATACCGCTGGTGTACCAGTTATCATACCAATGGTAAACGCTGGGTAGCTACGTATGGAAAGGATAACCGCTGAAAGCATCTAAGTGGGAAGCCCACCTCAAGATGAGTACTCTTATTGTGAAAACAAGTAAGATCACGGCAAGACTAGCCGTTACATAACCGCTCTTTTAAGAACGGTTTGCAAATAGGCATCAAGTAGAAGTATAGTAATATATTAAGCTGAGATGTACTAATAGATCGAGGACTTGAACTTTTTTCTAGCTTTAAAAAATATTGTCTTGGTGTTTAAAGGATAGTGGAACCACATTGATCCATTTCGAACTCAATGGTGAAACACTATAACAGTTACAATACTTAAGGAGTAGTCCTTTGGGAAGATAGCTTATGCCAGGACTTTTATGTTTGACTTAGAATTTAAAAAATAAAACAGAATAGTATCAAGAAATTTGAAAAACTATTACTTAGGGTTATATAATTTTTATTCGATGGAATACGCAATTATAGAAGCCAGTGGTCGTCAATTTTGGGTAGAACCTAAAAAATTTATTGAGTTTAATCGATTAACTGATTAAAGTTGATAATAGATTTAATAATGTTTTTTTAGTAAAAACTTCGAGTAATATTATTATTACTAAGGCAACCATTGCTACACGACCATTTAAAACTTCACTAACTAAGTAAAACCCCCATCTAGATTCGTAATCATTAGATTTCTTATAATTATTGTTCATAGGAAAGTAATATTAAGGTTATATAAAAAATTGCCATTAAAATTATAATAATTATAATAACATGTTTTTGATAATTTAGGAAAACAAAAACTACCAAAAAAGCTTTTCATAGACTATTAAAAATTGACACAATTTATATATTGAATCTATAATGAATGTAGGTAAGATTATTAAATCGTTTTTAGAGTTTTTTTCCTTAAGTTCTTATTAAATAATAAAAATAAATTAATATAAATGTTATGAAAGACACCTTAATGTTAATGATAGTCGCATCATTTGAATGGCCGTCACTTAACCCAAATGATTATACAAGAGCAGAAATGTTAAATCTTTTGGTGACAGCTATGGTGGCAGGACTAAGGCAGTATTATTGGATTTTAACTTTACGCTTATCAATACAATGGTTCCCAAATATTAATCCGTATATTCACCCAATGTATTCATTATTACATGCTACCGATTTTTTCTTAAAAGAATTTGATGACATAGTCCCTACGGTACTAGGTATGGATATGTCTTCGATGTGTGCATTTATTTTCCTTGAGTGGCTAATACGAACATTAGAATCTATTACTTTTACAGAACCTCCCCTTTTTTAAGAAAGGGAATTAGATAGATATATTATAATAAAATAATAAATAAAACTTATATTAGAAATGTTAAAAATAAGATTTAAACGCGGTGGTCGTAAAAAACAACCTTTTTATAAAATTGTGGTAATGGATGTTAGAACAAAAAGAGATGGAAAAGTATTAGAAGAATTAGGGTTTTATAATCCGATAGATAAAACTTTTCATATTAATCGTGAGCGAACAATTCTTAGACTAGCTAATGGTGTTCAACCTACAGAAGTCGTTAAAAATCTATTAAGAAAGTCTTCTGGATTTTAAAGGAAAAGAAAATATAGGTAATTTATTTATGTTAAATAAGAATGTTTATGTCTTTAAGATTATTTGGAGCAAAAATTATTTAGGGTTAGCTGTGGATAAAAAACTACAAAATAATCGTACATTACCCATTACTACTTTCTTTTTTTGGCCTAGAGAGAACGGGTGGCAATTATTAAAAGAAGAATTATCCTATAAGCCCTGGATGTCAAAAGATGATTCCATTGATATATTAAATGCTTATACTGAGATTATAAACTATTGGTTATTAAATGTTAACGAAGTAGAGAGTATAACAAAGTTAATAAGAGATAGCTCAAAATTCAGGTTTGAACTTTTGGCTAAATTTTAATTTTTCATCAAAAAAATAGCTTATAGAATTTAATAAAAAATTTATTAAACCCTATAAGCTATTTTTATACCTAAAAATATCTATGCTTAACTTTTATATCAGGTTTTATTAAATGCTAAATAAAAATAGAAAAATCCTACAAATTTTTTTTTTAATTAAAGATTTGGATCCCATTTTTTTCGAATTTCTAATTGATAACATAGAATACCCTAATAAAAAACTTACATTTACCAAAGATGAGCGCCTTAAAGTTTCTGATATAAATATTCTAGTATTTTTTATTTATTGCAATATATTTTCGAATGATCAATTAAATCTACAACTCCAAAATAAAACAAACGTTAACAATGCGAAAGATAATTTATTATACTATCTAAATAGAGAGAAACGAAGATTAAGATCAAAGGCTTTAAATAAAGAATTAAAACAAGATCTTCAAAAGAGTTTTTTTTTAAGTATTAATAAAACAAAAAACAATGAGAGGGTTGTTTCTTCCTCAAAAAATTTAACTTCTATTGAAAGATTACAAGATTTTAATTTAGTCTGATTAAAATAAAAAAGAACTGGGGTAGGAGGATTCGAACCTACGAATGGCGGAGTCAAAGTCCACTGCCTTACCACTTGGCTATACCCCAAAAAGGATCTATAAATCAATCTATAAGCTACAATATTCTCTGAGCTAGGAGGGATTCGAACCCCCGACACCGTGGTTCGTAGCCACGCGCTCTAGTCCACTGAGCTACAAGCCCTCTATGAATATAATACATTATTTTACTATTTCATAATATAAGAAACAATTTTTAATACTACTACTACTATTTCTAATTCTTTTAAGTTTATTAGTAAATTGATTTAAATTTAAAAATATCAATACAATTAAAATGGTACGTTATAGAGGCCCGCGTTTAAAAATTATTAAAAGGTTTGGTGATTTACCAGGCTTAACGAGAAAAGTAGTACTAAAAAAGCAGAATGCACAAGGAAAAGAAATAACTGACCAGAAAACCTCAAAAGCATCAGCTTATAAAATTAGATTGAATGAAAAACAAAAATTACGTTATAATTATGGGATAACTGAATCGCAATTGTTAAGATATGTTAGGGAAGCAAGACGAAAAAAGGGTCTAACAGGCTTCTTATTAATGCAACTTTTAGAAATGCGACTAGATAATATTATTTTTCGTTTAGGATTAGCGCCAACAATCCCTGCTGCAAGACAAATTGTTAACCACGGGCATGTTCTAATAAATAAAAAAAGAGTTAATATACCTAGTTTTCAATGTCGACCAAATGATTCTATTAGTTTTTCTACAAAACCTAAAGCAATAGCATTAATTAAATCCAATTTAAATCAAGGAGAAAATGCAACTTCAAGTAATAATGTTTTAAATAGTCACTTAGAATTCGACCAAAAATTATTAACAGGAAAAATTTTAAATTTAGTAAAACGTAAAGATCTTAGGTTTAAAATCAATGATATGCTAGTTATTGAATACTACTCAAGACTTGCTTAAAAATAAATATTTATGGTTAGCTTTTAATTTTAAATAAAAAGCGAGGTTTTTCCTCTCTTTTTATTTAAAAAATTATCATTTCTACTAACCCTAGTTTAGTTTTTTTGCTTCTTCCTCTTTATCTATTACTAAACCTTCTATTGTTGTTGAAAGTTTTCTTGATAAAGCCATTTCACTGTTTGATTTTGAAGGTTCAACCATAGGATAACAATTTTCATCTTCTAAAACATTACATTCAAGTAGGACAGGTTCCGGTCCTTCCAAAGTATCACGTAATGTGGGCCATATTTCTGATTGGCGTTCAGTATACATACTTTTAATACCATAAGCATTTGCAAGTACATCGAACTTTGGTGCTCCTTCGACCATATTAGAGTGAGAATATCGACTTTCATAAAATGTTTCTTGCCATTGACGTACCATCCCTTGCCAATGATTATTAATAATAATGATTTTAATCCTTAACTTATATTTAGAAATTGTTCCTAATTCTTGCAAATTCATTTGAAAACTAGAGTCACCAGTAATACAAATAATATCTTCTTTTGGGTAAGCCACAGCTGCACCAATGGCAGCAGGTAAGCCAAACCCCATCGTACCTAACCCAGCGCTAGACAACCATTTGCGTCGTTTGCATTTTGTATATTGTGCAGCCCACATTTGGTGTTGTCCAACATCTGTAGTAATTATTGCATAAGGTCTAATATCTGTTAATGTTTTAATAACAGTTTGAGGTAATAAAACATCATCAATGGTTTTAGGTAATAATGAATAATCCCCAGGAATTGGTAGTAATGGAAATTCTTGCTTCCATTCTATAGTCTTTTTATACCATTTTTTAAATTCTTTACGGAGAGGCTTTTTAAGCCATCTATGTTCTGGTCGATCCATCAATAATAGAAACTTTGTTAAGATTTTTTTAATATCACCGACAATACCAATACCAACATTTTTGTTTTTACCAATTTCTGCCTCATCAACATCAATATGAATAATAAAAGCTTTACAAGCAAAATCTTGTAATTTTCCAGTAACTCTATCATCAAACCTAGCACCAACCGCAATTAATAGATCGCAATTTGCTACCGAAAAATTGGCATATACAGTACCGTGCATCCCTAGCATACCTAAAGATAATCTATTATTTTCATTGAATGCTCCTTTTCCTGTTAAAGTTGTTGTAACAGGGATTTGATAACGATAAGCAAACCGAGCTAATTGACGGCCCGCCTGTGAGCTTACAACTCCACCACCAATGTATAATAAGGGCCTTGAAGATTCTGATAGCCGTTGTAAGGCCATTCTTATTTTATCAGTTTGATTCTTAAATTTATATCTCCAACCTAAGACCTTATGTACAGTTGTTGCATAACATGGGATAAACCTTTTTATTTTTTCTAACCCTACATTTTTTGGTATATCAATTAAAACGGGACCAGGTCTTCCATTTTGAGAGACATATATTGCTTCTGCCAAAATTTGAGACAAAAATCTAGACTCCAAAACAACATAAGAATGTTTAACTAAAGATAAGGTTATTCCATAAATATCAATTTCTTGAAAAGCATCAGTCCCAAGGAATTGGGTCCCTACTTGCCCAGTCAGAACTATCATTGGGATTGAATCTAAATAAGCAGTTGCAATACCAGTAACTAGATTAGTTGCACCTGGACCTGATGTCGCAAAACAAACCCCAACTTGTCCACTGGATCTACTAAAACCATCGGCAGCATGTGTTGCAGCTTGTTCATGTCTTACAAGATAATGCTTAATAAATTTCTTGTCCTCCCAAAAAAATAATTCATCATAGATAGGTAATATTGCTCCTCCAGGATACCCAAAAACTGAATGAATTTCACTACGGACTAATGTATCAAAAAGAGCAAATGCTCCAGTATGAATATATAAACTTTTTTCTTCAATTTCTTGAATATCTTTAAAAAGCCCAACTTGTTTTATATTTTTCTTTTCGATAATACTTGAACTTTGGTTAGAATAGTTTTTTTCAAGCATCTTTTGCAACCCAAGTCCAGATGACTTAAATCTTTGGTTACGATCTAATTCTCCCCTTCGTGAACTACGTCTTTTAAAATAATCCTTTTTAGAATATTTCATTTGGGTATTACGGAAAGGACTTTTTGAAAAATAATATATTTGTTGTTCTACTTTTTCTCTTGGTTCTATTTCTTTTGATTTTAATTCTGGTTCAGGATTTTCCCCATAGTAGGGCATTAAGTTAAAAAATTGTTGGGTTGTCATAAATTAATTATTTTTAAATATAATAATAAATTAAGTATAATCAAGTAATTTATTCTATACTTAGCATTTCTTTTAAAATGCAAAATAAAGTAATTAAAATACTTATCAAAAAAAAATATACTATTTTCTTATCATTAAACTTTTTCAACTGTTCAATAATAGGTGTTAATAATATTAAAATTAATCCCAGCATTGAAGATATAAAAAATCTTGGATAACGTAATAAATTATCCCAAAAAACCATTTATTATCCCTTTTATTTATTTATTTATTTTATTGACATTCTTCTTAATAAAAATTCTAGTTTGAAACCAAGATGATTAAAAGAGTACAACATTTAGCTTAACAAAAATAAGAAACAATTTGTTTTACACTAGGATCTAGCTTATAATGTGTAATAAAAATTGATAATTTTATTGAATTCTACAAATGGTTATGTATAGAATTATATAGTACTATACTATAACTCTATCTGATATCTGACACAAGTCTTAAAAATTTACAAAAAAATAACTTATTTATGACACTACTTATTCTTGGCGGAACTGGAACTTTAGGTCGACAAATTGTTAGGAAAGCTTTAGAGAATGGTTTTCAAGTTCGTTGTATTGTCCGTAATAAAAGAGCTGCAAATTTTTTAAAGGAATGGGGAGCTGAGTTAGTTTATGGTGATTTAACAATACCAGAGACTTTACCACTTTCCTTTCAAGGTGTCACAGCTATAATTGATGCATCGACTACAAAACCGGAAGATAATACTGAATTAATACATGTAGACTGGTATGGTAAATTAATCGTAATCGAATTATCAAAATATGCTCAATTAAAACGCTTTATATTCTTATCAATTTTGAATTCGGAGAAATATCCTTATATAACTTTAATGCAAATGAAATATAGGATAGAAAAGTTTATAAAAAGTTCAACCATCCCATTTACTATTTTTAAATATGCTGGGTTTTTCCAAGGACTTATCTATCAATATGCAATACCTATTTTAGAACAAAAATCTATTTTAGTTACATTAGAATCACCAACAATTGCTTATATAGATACTCAAGATGCCGCATTTTTTTGTATAAAAAGTTTATCCATTAAAGAAACAGAAAATAAAGTATTTGCTACTGGAAGCTCTCAAGCTTGGAAATCAGAGGAAATTATTGAGCTTTGTGAAAAACTGTCTGGACAAAAGGCAAAAACTCAAACAGTTCCTGTATTTCTTTTAAAAGTTTTTAGACAAATAACAGGGTTTTTTGAGTGGAGTCTTAAAATTAGTGATCGTTTAGCATTTATTGAAGTAATAAATAATACTCAAAATTTTACATCTTCTATCCAAGATACATATAATTCATTAGATATTAATAAAAAAGAAGTACTAGAATTAGATTTTTATTTTCGAGAATACTTTGAAATGATGCTTACTCTTTTAGAAAAATTAAATGCTGGTCAAATTAAAAAAACTCAAACCTCTATAATTTAATTTTAATAAAGACAATATGAATCATGCTATTTTTGTTGCAAAAGTTATTGAAAAGCCTGTCCATTTAGTTTATAAAGAATGCCAATCTATGGAAATAAAAGTAAAATTTCCATCTCCTCGACAAAAAAATTCTAAAAATGAGTTGAAAATTTTACTTTGGGGTGATGATAAAGGTGATTTTTTAAAATATTATAAAACACAAGATTATTTAATAATTGAAGGTACACTTACATCAACAGGTTATATTAATAAGGAAAATGAAATAAATGAGGTAAAATTTATTGTTAAAAAATTTTACCCATTCTTATTAATATAAAATGGCTAAAACTTTTTAACATGTATAATTATAATTATAATATTGAACAATAATTAAAGTTGAGTATAGAAAACTTAATAAATTTTCTTATACTTACGTTTAATTATTGTTATAAGAAATAAAAATTAGATTAATCAATTGGACGCATTGAAAGTACAGCCTCTGTTTGTCGATTTATACCTTTTTCAAAACCTGCAGCAGCAGCTCTTGAACGACCAGAATGCCACCAATGACCAACTAATAAGAAGAAACCTAGGAAAAAGTGAGATGTCGTTAACCAAGAACGAGGTGATACATAGTTTACAGAATTTATTTCAGTAGCTACACCACCAACAGAATTTAAAGACCCTAATGGGGCATGAGTCATATATTCTGCTGCTCGACGTTCTTGCCAAGGTTGGATATCATTTCTGATTTTATTAATATCTAAACCATTAGGTCCACGTAAAGGTTCTACCCACGGAGCACGTAAATCCCAAAAACGCATTGTTTCACCACCAAATATGATCTCACCACTTGGTGATCTCATTAAATATTTTCCTAAACCAGTAGGTCCTTGTGCAGAAGCAATATTTGCCCCTAATCGTTGATCTCTTACTAAGAAAGTAAATGCTTGTGCTTGAGAAGCTTCTGGACCAGTAGGACCAAAGAATTCACTTGGGTATGCAGTATTGTTATACCATACAAAAATCGAAGCAGTTATACCCATAATAGATAGAGCAGCTAAACTATAAGATAAATAAGCTTCCCCAGACCAAACAAATGCTCTACGTGCCCAGGCAAATGGCTTAGTTACAATATGGAATACACCACCAATAACACAAAGCGCACCTACCCATATATGACCACCTACAAGATCTTCCATATTATCAATTGAAGCAATCCAACCATCACCACCAAATGGTGATTTAAATACATAACCGAAAATAATAAAAGGATTTATAGTTGGGTTATCAATAAATCTAACGTCTCCACCACCAGGGGCCCAAGTATCATATAACCCATAGCTAAATAGATTACCTGGCATAGCTCGGAAAGCAAATAATAACGCACCTAAACCAAGAAATATTAAATGAATTCCTAAAATAGATGTCATTTTATTTTTATCACGCCAATCGTAACCAAAAAACGGGAATGATTCTTCTAGTGTATCTGGACCAATTAATGAATGGTAAATACCACCAAAACCTAGTACAGCTGAAGAAACTAAATGTACAACTCCAACCACAAAGTATGGGTAAGTGCTTACAATTTCTCCACCAGGGCCTACGCCCCAACCTAAAGTTGCTAAATGAGGGATTAAAATAAAACCTTGTTCGTATAAAGGTTTTTCAGGTATGAAATGAGAAACTTCAAATAAAGTCATCGCACCTGTCCAAAAAACCATGATACCTGCATGAGCTACATGTGCACCTAATAATTTACCAGATACGTTAATAAGACGAGCATTACCAGACCACCAAGCAAAACCTGTAGATTCAATGTCTCTACCTGCTACAATATTAAAGGGCGTTTCCACGTGGTAGAACCTCCTCAGGGAATACAAAGTTTTCATGTGGCTGATCTTGTGCAGCCATCCAAGCACGGATACCTTCGTTTAATAAAATATTTTTAGTATAGAATGTTTCAAACTCTGGATCTTCAGCAGCACGAAGCTCTTGTGATACAAAATCATAAGCTCTTAAATTAAGAGCAAGTCCCACAATCCCGATAGCACTTGTCCATAACCCTGTTACAGGCACAAAAAGCATAAAGAAATGTAACCAACGCTTGTTTGAAAAAGCTACTCCAAAAATTTGTGACCAAAAACGGTTTGCTGTTACCATAGAATAAGTTTCTTCTGATTGTGTTGGTGTAAATGCACGGAAAGTATTCGCAGCATCTCCATCTTCAAATAGAGTATTTTCTACAGTAGCACCATGGATAGCACATAATAATGCCCCACCTAAGATACCAGCTACACCCATCATATGGAATGGGTTTAATGTCCAGTTATGGAACCCTTGTAAAAATAATAAAAAACGGAATATCGCTGCTACCCCAAAACTTGGAGCAAAAAACCAACTCGCTTGTCCTAATGGATATAATAAGAAAACAGAAACAAAAACTGAAATTGGTCCAGAAAAAGCTATTGCATTATAAGGACGAATCCCAACTAAACGAGCAATTTCAAACTGACGTAAGCAAAATCCAATTAGTGCGAATGATCCATGTAGTGCGATAAAAGCCCATAGACCACCAATTTGGAACCAACGTGTGAAATTACCTTGAGCTTCTGGTCCCCATAAAAGTAAAAGGGAATGGCCCATACTATTAGATGGTGTTGAAACTGCTGCAGTTAAAAAATTACAACCTTCTAAATATGAAGTTGCTAATCCATGTGTGTACCATGAAGTAACAAAAGTTGTTCCAGTAAACCAGCCCCCAAGTGATAAATAAGCACAAGGAAATAGAAGTAACCCTGACCAGCCTACAAAAACAAAACGATCTCTTTTTAACCAGTCATCTACAAGGTCAAATAACCCACTACGCTCTGTTTGTCCAATTGCAATACTCATACGTTAATTACTAAGTATTAACTGCAAGGAATAATAAAGTAGATAATAGAAAAATTTAAAATAAAATAAAATAAAATTATTAATATCAGACTTACCTAATCAGCTAATTTATTTTTATTAAAAAGGACTTAAAACCTTTTTATTGTTATTCTAATGGGTAGGTTAAGATAGTTAAGACACCTATCTAAACAGTATTTTTTTCTTAGTCAAGTATTGTATAATAGTTTTCTACTATAAGGAATAAATTGAAACCTTTAATAATTAAAGAAGCTCCCCAGGTAGGATTTGAACCTACGACCAATCGGTTAACAGCCGATTGCTCTACCACTGAGCTACTGAGGAATTATATTTGTTGTAACTAACGATTCATTATATCTTCAATTTACTTAATTGATACTAGCTTTAAAGTAGATTAAATTAAAACTATATTATTGAAGTCTTTTTTATTTGAATTTATCTAAAATTTTTTTTAAAGATAGGCTATAATTTTAGATTTTGGTATTTGGTTAAATATCCCATTTTAAAGATTTAACTAAATACCAAAATCTAATTACATATTATTTTATTCCTAAATATAATTGTCTGTTGACAAGTTGTAAATAGTTTTTTGTTTTTAATTAATTACAGGCTTTAACCAATCGTAACCTTTTTCTTCTAATAAATTTGCTAAATTGGCATCACCTGTTTTAATAATTTGGCCATCTTGCATAACATGAATAAAGTCCGGTCGTATATATTCTAATAATCTTTTATAGTGGGTAATTAGAATAACACTTTTACTTTTATTTTCCATTAGTGTATTAATTGTTTCAGAGATAGATTTCAATGCATCAATATCTAAACCTGAATCTGTTTCATCAAGAATCCCTAATTTTGAATCTAATAAAGCAAATTGTAGAATTTCATTTCGTTTTTTCTCTCCTCCTGAAAACCCTTCATTTACATTTCTAGAAATAAAGCTTTCATCTAACTTAACCATTTTTAATTTTTCTCTTAACAATTCATAGAAAAACAAGGGGTTTACTTTTGGTAAATTCATTGAGACTTGCTTTGCATTATAAATCGCTTGAAGAAATTCTTGATTATCTACTCCTGCAATCTCTACTGGGTACTGGAATGCTAAAAATAAACCTAGATGAGAGCGTAAATCTGGGTCCAAATTGCAAATATTTTGTCCTTGGAATAGAATTTCTCCTTCCGTTACCTCATAAGATGGGTGACCAGCAATTACTTTTGAAAGAGTACTCTTCCCAGAACCATTTGTCCCCATTATAGCATGTATTTCTCCTTCAAAAATACATAAATCAACTCCCTTTAAAATTTTATTATCATCAATGTTTGCATGTAAATTTTTAATTTCTAAAAGTGGAACTTTATTATTCTGGCTCATCCTACGCTCCCTTCTAATTTTATACGTAATAAATGCTCAACTTCTGAAGCAAACTCAATAGGTAACTCATCAAAAACAACTTTGCAAAAACCAGTTAGTATTAATGTAACAGCATCTTCTGCATTAATACCGCGCTGCAATAAATAAAAAAGCTGTTCTTCACCAACTTTAGAAGTGGAAGCTTCATGCTCTATTTTAGAAGTTGAGTTTTGTACTTGTATGTAAGGGAAAGTATTTGCTTGTGCATCGGCACCAAATAAAAGCGAATCACATTGAGAAAAATTTCTACTATTTAAGGCTTTTGTACCGATTTTAACTAATCCACGATAACTATTTTTTGAAAAGCCACCAGATATTCCTTTCGAGATTATTTGGCTTTTTGTATTAGAACCGACATGGATCATTTTAGTACCTGTATCCGCTTGCTGCATATTAGTTGTTAAAGCTACTGAATAGAATTCTCCTTGAGATTTATTACCAATTAAAACACAACTAGGATATTTCCAAGTAATAGCAGATCCTGTTTCAACTTGTGTCCAGGATATTTTCGAGTTTTCTCCTATACATAAACCACGTTTCGTTACAAAGTTATAAATCCCACCGATTCCATTTTTATCCCCTGCATACCAATTTTGGACCGTTGAATATTTTATTTCTGCATTTTTTAAAGCAATTAACTCTACAATAGCGGCATGTAATTGATTAGTATCATATTGTGGAGCTGTACATCCTTCAAGATAACTAACGTAACTTCCTTCTTCTGCTACGATTAGCGTACGTTCAAATTGTCCTGCTTCTTTATTATTAATTCGGAAATATGTTGATAATTCTAGGGGGCATTTTAAATTTTTTGGGATATAGCAAAATGACCCATCTGTAAATACAGCTGAATTTAACGCAGCAAAAAAGTTATCTCCAGAAGGTACTACAGTACCTAAAAACTGTTTTATTAAATGGGGATACAATTTAATAGCTTCTGAGATAGGACAAAAAATAACCCCATATTTTTCTAATTCTTCTTTAAATGTCGTTGCAATTGAGATACTATCAAAAACTGCATCCACTGCCACGTTTGATAAACGTTTTTGTTCGTTTAATGATATTCCTAGTTTATTAAAAGTATCCCTTATTTCTGGGTCAACTTCATCTAAATTGGCTAAAGTCTTTTTTGTTTTTGGTGCAGAATAATAAACGATTTTTTGGTAATCCATTTCCAAAAAATCTAATTTAGCCCAGCCGGGATTTTTCATTTTTCGCCATTTTTTTAATGCTCCTGTTCGGAAGTGGAACATATAATCAGGTTCATTATTTTTTTTAATAATATTTCTTATTATATTTTCATTTAAACCTGGTGGGAGCGTTTCAGTTTCAACATCAGTAGAAAAACCATATTTATATGGTTGGTTTACAAGTTGTTGCAATGTAGCATTTGTTTCATTCATAGTTATCACTCCAAAAATTAAATATAGATAAGGTTATTTATTTATATAAACGTTTTTTAAACTTTAAAAAACGTTTATATAATTATAATTTTTATTCGTTAAGAAGAACTAGTACTTTATAGGTATTATCAAATTTATATTATGAGGTTAAAAAAAGTCAAATTTTTTATTTATTTTAATTCTATAATTCTAATATAGATATAATATAATATAAACTTTAGTATATCGATTAGTAGAATAGTAGGTAAGCTATCGTACCGGACCTTTTTCATTAATCGATATAACTATTCAAAAACTTTCTTCAATTATATTTAACGTTTAACTTCAACACATCTTTGAAAAACGAACCTATTATTTTTATTATTTGTTGTAAGAACTTTTGATCTAACAAAACCTAAATCTAAGGCTTGCTGTATTGTTTCAGAGTAACCGTAGTTTAATTCAAGTTTTTTTAAAAAATTACTAATTATTTCTTTTTGTGTCCAAGATTGAGAATCTGTAATTATATCATAAGATAAATTATTAGATTTAAAAGCTAAATAATTCTGATAAGAATTTTCATATATACTAGACTTTAAATTTTTTGAAAAAATAACAGGAACCTCAATAGTGTTATTATTATTATGTTCTACATAAGGGTATCCAAGTTTATTTATAACTTTCTTTAATACATTAGAATTTGTGTATTTCGTTTTAATAGATGTGTAATGAGACATTTTATTTTCTTTTGTTTGAAACGTATTTAATAAGCTAAAAGATTTGGATATATTACATATACTAAGGATACTAAATCTTTTAAAGAGCGTCAAGATTCATATTATAAATTATTAATTTAAAATAAGTAAGCAGGCTCAGAAGGAATTGAACCTACATTAGAAACTTAGAAGGTTTCGGTCTTTATCCATTAGACGATGAGCCCATTAAGATAAGCAAGTAAGAATTGGGCAGTACTGGACTTGAACCAGTGACCCTCTGCTTGTAAGGCAGACGCTCTACCACTGAGCTAACTGCCCTTAATCTTACTTTCTCTATAAATATTATATAACATAATTATTTTGATTGTATTTGTTAATAAAATTTTGGACTAACGAAATATTGTTGATTATAATTAAAAAACTACGAAAATAATGTTCGAAAAATTCTATTAAAGAAATTGAAGGTGCGGCTAAAATAATTCTTACTAAAAAAAAATATATATCTATTAATGAAATACTAATGAAACAATGAAACACAAGTAAATAACAATTTTTAATTGAAAATTTCTCATTTAATTTATTTAAATATTGATTATTATTAAATAAATCAAATGAGAATTTTTAGCTGGTGAAAGGACTTGAACCTTCAACCTACTGATTACAAATCAGTTGCTCTACCAATTGAGCTACACAAGCATTTATTTGTTAACTTTAAACAATAATTCTACACTTATAATTGAATTTCTAAAAATTATTATTTTAAACCTAAGTATCAAGGGTGAATGACGGGACTTGAACCCGCGGATGGCGGAATCACAACCCACTGCCTTAACCACTTGGCTACACCCACCTTTATATCTATAATATACTGTATAGATATAATAATGAAAAATTAAACAAATGAAAATAAATTTTTTTTTATTACTTGTATCTTTAAACGGTTGCGAATATAAAGTATATATGACGCAACCTTCTCAAGTATTTGATCTCTTAGAATTTTTTAATTATCAGAAAGAACTTGTTATAATTCAGCATAATGGGAAAATTCATAATTGTTTAAACAAAAATTCTCAATATCTAAGACAAAAAGATAGAATTGAAATTATTACAATTGTTGGTGGTGGATAACAATTTACCTTTTTAAAGTTACCGAAATTCTACCTCGTTCTGTATCCTTATAAATAATTTTTATCGGTATCTGATCACCAAGCTTGTATAACGACAAAAGATTTGGTATTTTATTGTGGTTTTGGGAAATTTCAGAAATATGTAAGAAACATTTTATTCCTAAAACATTAATAAAAATACCAAAATCTTTTATAGAGGTAATATTACCTATATAGATTTTCCCAATGGACAAATTTTTATTTACTTTAGTAAAGATAGCTAACCTTGAACTAACCTGAGCAATATGAAAATAATCTTTAACTTCAAGAAATTTAAATGGCATAAAAAGGTTTTTCTTGTTTGTTCTTAGATAATATTTTGGAATATTTAAATTTAATACAAAAAACCTCAAGCCATTAAAAATTACTAATTTTCCTTTTCCTAGTGGTTTTTCAATTTTGGCATAAATAGTCATATTTGTAAAATCAAGTTGTCTTAAACGATTCCATAAGTAAATTGACTCTAACCGTTTCAAAGAAACAATTATTCGGCTATGATTATTAGTAATATCAAGAATCAAAAACTCACCAACAAAATTGGTATTTAATAATTCACGGGTATTAACTAGAGGATAAATAGAAATTTCTTTTAATGGTAAAAAACATATTTGTTCTAGCCCAAGATCAACTAAAGCATAATTAGATTCTAACCCTATTATAATACCAGCTAATATATCATTTTTTTTTATTTGGTAACTATATTTTGATAAAATTAGACCAAATTTATTAAAATCAAATTTTGATGTGACGGTAGGTAACGGCATAATTTTTTTTTATTATTTGATAATAAGAATCGATATATACAAAATTTATTCTTGGAGTTTTATATCATAATGTTTTTCTAAGTAAAATATCATAGGATTAATGAGTTCTGCTACTTCCTCACTCGATAGTGTTCGAATTTTAGATTGAAATTGTAATTTAAAACTTAAACTACAATAGCCTTTTTTTATAGGTGCCTTGGAGTAATAATCGAATAAACTCACAGATTTGAGTAACGGTTGTCCAAATGTAGAAATTATTTGTTCAATTTCCTTAGAAAAGATAGATTTTTTTACTATAAAACTTAAATCGATATTAGAAATAGGATATGAAGAATATGGCAAATAATTAATCAAAGTTTTGCTTTGTGAAAAACGATTTAATACTTCTATATCTATTTCAAATAAATAAATCTTTCTACTTATATTATTCTTCAAAGCTAAAGTTGGGTGTATTTGAGCGAAAATACCCAATTTTTGGTTTCCTATAAATAACTCGGTGGTAAGATTAGGGTGGAATTTTGTTGCATAATTCTTTACTGGATTCCAATAAATTGAAACTGGGATATTTAATTTTTTGAGGAAATTTTCAATAAGGCCTTTAGCTTCGAACCAATTTATAGTTGAATTTTCGCTACCCCAATTTGAACGGAAGTTTTTACCCCCAAAAACCCCACTAATAACTTCTACTTCTTTTTTATCCCCATCGATTAAATGTTTATAAACTCTTCCTAATTCAAAAGTCTCAAAGCTTTTTCCGGTATTTTTTTGGTTAAACTGTATTTTTTCGATCAAACCGTCTAGTAAGGTTAACCTTAAAGCAGATGATTCATTAAACAGCGGGTTTTTTAATCTTATTTCCTCTTCAGAATTTTTCTTAATCAATATAGAATGAATACTTTCGTTAAAACCTAAATTTATAAAATAGTTCCTTAATTGTCTTTTAAGTTTTTCAATTTTGGTCAAAGAACCTATTTGGTTATTTCTTAAATTTAAAGGTTCAAACTTATTAAACCCAATAGTTCTAACAACTTCTTCTATAACATCTACTTCTCTCTCAATATCAAGTCTTCTGGTTAAAGGAATAAATAAATAACAATTTTGACCTGTTTCAAAACGAACTTTAAAATTAAGTAATTTTAGATTTGTTATTATTTGGAAATTACTTAACTCATTATTTATATTAGAAGGTCCTGTTAATCTCGTTAAGTTCTTATAAACGATTCTTATTTTTTTTTGAGATTGTTCTACATATCTAAAAAGTAAAGAAGAGTTATCTTTTAAAGTTAAAAAAAGATTTTTATTAGTCCTCATATCTTCAAATTTTATATTCTGGGTCCAAAATATATGCATTAACCTTAAATGAGCTTGTTCAAATAAATTTAAGTCGGTTTGTTTCTCAAGCTTTATTGAATAATTAGTTCTTAGACCCAGAATCTTTGATGATTTTTTAACTTTTTTTGAATCATATAAACCATATTGGATTATTACATATGAAGTTTCAGTGTTTACAAGAGTATGATAATTTTGAATTAAACCTGCTATAGAAATTATTTTATTATTAATATTTAAAACTAAAACATCTTTAGTTAATTCTATTGTTTTTGATTCTTCTATCGGAAATACAGACTTTTCTGGGGCGTAACTAGGAACAAAAACTATCTCGGAGGTTTCTGTAAGTTGCTGTAAAATCTCGAGGTCATAGGCAAAAAAAACTTGTCCGGTTTCTAATAGTAAATAATTGATAGTATCTATAATATTATTAACCGGTTTAAAACCCATTAATAATAATCGCTTTTTTATCCAATAAGGAGATTCTTTTATTGTTAACTTTTGACTTTCCATATTGAATAAAGTTATGCCATCAGTCGAATGTAATAGATTCTCGCTTGTTAAATTTTTTATAACTTTACTAAAAGATTTTTTTTGCAAATAACGTTCCCATAAAGAATATTCCCATTTTAATACTTTATAATGTTTAAAACATTCAAAATTTCTATCCTTTAATAAGGATCTATAATTAATACTCTTATTATAAAATCCTTGGGTTGAATTTAACGTTTTTTTATAAGAATTTAATAAAATTAAGGGTTTTATATTAGTAGGTGTTTGCAAAAATAAATTAGAATTAAAAAGAGCAATTATTTCAGTTATTAACCCCCTCATATTTGCTACATCGGCCCGATTTGCTGTAAAACTAATATCTAAAATAAGGTCATTGCTTTTAAAATTTTTTTTTTTATCTATACTTTCAATTTCAAAACCTGCAAGAGTTAATCTATTGACTAAATCAATTAAAGTTAAATTTTGTAGTCCTATTAGCTCCTGTACCCATTTTAAAGAAATATACATAAAATTTTATAGTCATTAAAAAAATAGATAGATACATATATCTGATAATCTAAGTTCAATTATATTTTAAGATTCAATTAGCCAAGGATAGAATTTTTTTTAAGCCCTAGTAAACGTCAAATTATTCTCATCTGAATATCTTTCCATAAATCTCATAAAACGATCCCATGCTTCAGCATTTTTCATAATATAAAGTGCTTGGAGTGTTTTTGGTTTCCCTTCGATAAATTTAGCATTAAGATCTTTTGTACTTAATGTCCCTTCCTTATCGATTAGAAACATTCCTGTTATTTCACTTTCTGGGTTAACTACTGTGTAAAAGAGACTAGCATCTTCAAAAATAAAAGTTGCTGTACCGGTAGTCCCATCTGTTGATCGTGTTATATTAATAGTAGGTATAGTAGTTTCTTCAACGCCTTTAATAAATTGTATTATAGCTTTCATAATGCTCCTAATTAAATTATTACTATTTACTATTATTCTAATATTTTTATAAATAATAAAGAACTATATATGATTAAAAAAAAAAAAACAATCTAAATAAAAAGAAGTATCTAAAATTTGACTTTTTTATGAAGTTAAACTATAAGATGATCGTATTAACTCAAAATAATAATACCAATACTAGTAGTAACAATTATTATTGTTACTAAAAAAGATAATAATAAATTATTATATTATATATAAACTATGCGAAAAAAAACAATTCAAGTAATTTTAACTAAAGATGTTCAAAAATTAGGGAAACAAGGTACTCTTATTAAAGTTAAACCAGGCTATATTAGAAATTACCTAATTCCTTTAAAACTTGGGAAAATAGCTACGCCTAGTTTAATTAGCCAATTTGAATTACAACAAAAAGACTCAGAAATAAAACAACTGCAATTTAATAAAAAGTGTATTATTAATAAAGAATTATTAGAAAGTTCTGGTAAATTTACAATTAAGAAAAAAATATCTGAGAATGGTATTTTTTATGGTAAAATTACAAAAAAACATATATTAGATTTAATAATAGAGAACGTAGATTTAACTATAGATTTAAATAAAAACCAATTGGAACTACCTGATATGAAAGAATTAGGGGAATATGTTATTGAGATTATTTTAACAACAGATGTTATCGCTAAAATTAATATCGAAATATTACCAGAATAGAATATTGTGGAAAAGAGGGACTTAGAATTATCTGACTCAGAAACAATACTCCCTTATAATCTATTAGCTGAGAAACTAGTCCTAGGAAGCATCTTAACAATACCTGAAGCTATTTTATTGGTTAGTGAAAAATTACCCATTAAAGCTTTTTATTTAAAAACTCATCAAATTATTTATAAGGCTTTATTAATACTTTATGCAGAAGGTAAAACAATTGATTATATAAATTTAATTACATGGATCCAAGATAATGGTTTTTTACCAAAAATTGGCGGAGCACATGTAATTATAAACCTTTTAAATCAA